AAAAATGCCATTGCCATAAATGGACAAAGTAATATTTCCATTTTTTCATCAAAAGAGGTGTATCCGTTGAAGCAAGAATGGATTTTCCTTGATGTCTAAAATAATGAATGAAAAGATCCTGAAGGAGCCATAGGCCAATCGGAAAATCATTAGCAAAGACTTCTTTTACAGGATGCTTTATTTTTCCATAGAAAAATATTCGCTCAAAAAAGACACTAGAAGATGTTAATCGTAAATGAGAAGATTGGTTGCGGAGAAAAAGTAAAACGGATTCGTATTCACAAACATGAGAATTATACAGGAACAAGACAAATCTTAGATTACTCCTTGAAAAAATAGAAAAAGATTTATTTTGAAATTTTTTTGTACTAATAAAACTATTATAATACTCGTGAAGAAAAAGCCCTAATAAATGCAAAGAAGAGGCATCTTTTACCCAACAGCGAAGGATTTGAACTAAGATTTCCAGATGAATCGGATAGGGTATTAGTACATCTGATACATAAGTTAAATGTGTAAATTTGTCTTCTAAAAAAGGAAATATTGAATGAATGGATCGTAAATTAGAAAACTTTACGACTTGTCTACCCGTTAAGGAAGATATTAATCGTGGGGCAAATGGCATCTCCACAATGCCTGCAAACCCCTCTGATATCATTTGAGAATAAAAATTCGCATTGAACCCAAAAACTTGATTTTGGTTAGAATGATTATCATAAATAATCAAATGATTCGTTTGAAACATTCGAAAAATTAAACGTTTTACAACCAGTAAACTATATTGATTGTCATAAAACACATTTTCTAACAAGTTCAATCTATTTAAACCATGATCAAGAACAAATGCATACATATACTCCCGAAAGATAAGCGGGTATAGGAGTTCATATTTCCCAGATCTATCTAGCTCTAAAAATCCTTGATATTTCGCCATTTGAAATTAGATTTGAACCAAAAATAGGACGGGATATATTGGGTTATCAAATGATACATAGTACGATAGAATCAAAACAAGGTATTATATTAATAATAGGATACCTTGGAAAAAGGTACGACTCAAAAACGGACTCTCTAGCCTTTATTTTTTCGACAAATTGGTTTATGTTCATTCTCAGATAACAAAAAGGTTAGAAATCCTTTATTTTTTCAATCCAGTCGCTCTTTTGATTAAAAAAAGATCTCTTTATCAATATAAAGCCTTCTTTATACACATTTATTTCTACTACATAATGGAGATAGCTAATAGTTAGGATTCAAAACAAATTGATAATACGCTCATGGGAAAAGCCTTTCCCGCGTCTAGCACTAATATAGTTTTAACGTCTAATTAGATCGGGTAATAATTCAAAAATGAAGAACAGGAGCTCGTTACTTTTTCTTTTCCTATAATTGGAACCTATAGTTAGGATCTATCCCTTTATTTCCTCGACCTAACTTTAAATTTAGTTTCAATTTCTTAAATTCATTTTCGCCCAAGTCCAAAATTAAAACAAAAAGAATGAAATATTTTTATAATTTTCTATTGATACGACATGCTTTTTTTTCCAGTCATTCCTTTCAGGATCAGTCGCGGTCTTACAAACTCTACTGAATGATATAGACGAATCCCTTGCTTCATATAAATGTGTAAAAGATGCTAGCCGCACTTAAAAGCCGAGTACTCTACCGTTGAGTTAGCAACCCGAACTAAAAAAATTAGAATGTATAGATACAATCGGAATCCCAATAAATAAATTGATTTAATTTTTCGGCGCAATCAAAACATTTAAAAAAGGCAAAACAAAAATAGAAAAATATAGAATCAATTTTGAACATAATATAATAAATATAATCTGAGCGGAGATAAATAGATTCATTTATCCATGCTCAGATTATATTTATTCGATAGACTGTTGTCAATAGAAATGGAAATGTTGAGAAAAGAATACAATAAAAAAATGGAAATTCAAATTGAAATTTGTCAATTTACTAAAAAAAAACTAAGGGTTTATATTGGGTTGGCACTACATATAGAAGCGACATATAGATAGAGTGTAGACAGATAAATAAATTAAACAAATGAAATATAAAACCCCACAATTAATATCAATCAATCTAAGTAAAAAATAAAAGATTAAGCCTTTACTTTTCTTATTTGTTCATAAAATTCCACTGAAAAATGCCCATTGACATAACAATAGACTTTTTTCGTTATAAAAGATGACATTATGTAGGAGAAATAAAAAATTAAATATTATATAAATTGAAAACGCTCTATTGGATAAAAAAAGGAAAATAAAAGATTATACAAAACTCTATAAAAACGGACCACACCTTCTTTAATTTCTATATATTAAAAACAATATATTAAAAATATATATATATTTCATTAATTGAATTTTGGTTGGTGATTAGGGTGGTGGTTCATAAAAACACCCACCTTCTTTGAAATATCATGATGAAAGTTCCTGTAGGCTGAGCGCCTTTTTCAAAGAAATATAAAATAGCAGGACCAGTAAAATAGGTTTGATTCTTTATCGGATCATAAAAACCCACTTTACAAAGAGCTCTTCCTTCTCTTCGGGATCGAACATATATTGCAACGATTCGATAAAAGGCTCATTGGGATAGATGTAGATAAGCCCCCACGAGAAACGTATAAGAAGTTTTCACCTCATATGGTTCAAGAAAACTCAAGTTCTATCTTATGTATAGATATAGAATTCTAATGTTAAATCTATCCTCAAATCAATTAGACCAAAAATTCTCTTTACTTTATCATTTGTAATTTGCACTCTCATAACTCAAGTTGGATAACTCCCCAAGGAAACAATTTCCTTTATTGAGCGATTTCTAATCCCCTTTCTTTTTGTCTGTCACCTTTCGAATCTATTTTGATTCTTCATTTTAATCTAGTTCTTGTTGTTGAGACAATTGAAAACGGTTTTTCCTTGCTCTAAGATCCTTTATCTTTCTTTGCCTTGAATCATTGCATCTCTTCGGTGTTCTTTAATCGTTTCAATCAAAATAGTAGCAACATACCTTTTTTTGTGATTTCCTTGTATCACCCAATCATACTAATGGTTGATTCCTGTGTGATACATTTTTGATTTGATCGAAAGGTTTTTACAAATTCCAACAAATTTTAATTTTAGACTTGCTTGAATCGGATCCTTTCGATTTCCATAAGGTGTCCCATTTATTAATTTTACTAACCCTAGATTCTTGATTCTGGCCTCCGATAAACGAATAAATACGTTTTGCTCGAGCTCCATCTTGTACGATAGAGTTTACATCACCCCCCCCCACAAAAAAAATGAGATCTTTAGTGGAACAGAACAAATGATGTCCAGCCAAAAGCACTTTCAGTGACATATAATATAAAAATAATGGGTGTAAGAATAATAATAATTTTATTTTCTTTTTCAATATTATACTGTTAAACATAAACAGAAGATCTTTCAAAAAAGAATAAACGTTATTCTTATTTTTTTTGATATGATATAAAGCTTTCTATTCTATGCCATATATATTATATGATATATATGGAGTAAGTCTGTACTAAATATTAAACTATTTTGGGTGTGCATACAGATATACTCTGGGACGGAAGGATTCGAACCTACGAATACCGGGACCAAAACCCGTTGCCTTACCACTTGGCCACGCCCCATTTATTTTTGACACTAATAAACACTAAGATTGGTACTAGTTGTTCGTCAACTTGAGTCTAAATCTCTATCAAATAAATTACATTATTGAGATAATTTTTCTACGTGTAAATATAGAATTAAACTAATGAATTTATTGATCATTACATATAATTCAATTAAGATATTATATGAAAATATGATTTATTCTATTCACTTTTGATTTTAGAATTGAAGTTGAAGAATTTTTGATTGGGCAAGTTCAAATCAAAGAAGGTTTTTTGGTCTATCTACTTTAGTTTTATTCCCTTATCCTTCTATAAAAAATGCAACTTATTAATAACTCAATCGAAATAAATAGAATTACCCTCAAGAACAAAACGTTTGTTATGCTTAATATATTAAGTTTGATCTGTATCTGTCTTAATTCTACCCTTTTTTCAAGTAGTTTTTTCGCCGCCAAATTGCCCGAAGCCTACGCTTTTTTAAATCCAGTCGTAGATGTTATGCCAGTAATACCTCTTCTCTTTTTTCTTTTAGCTTTTGTTTGGCAAGCTGCTGTAAGTTTTCGATGATATTTTGAATTAAATAGTATTTAATATCGTCCTAGACAAATTTATGGTTTATTGGAAAAAAAAATTATAACAATCAATAAGATCATATAAATATTACAGTATAAACCCTTGGTTCAAATAGCGAAACTCTGGTATAGCTGTGATAAGTTCCGAACACCACATTTTACTTCATTATTATGACCTTTTTACATTGGAAGACCTCTTGGAGTCTTCCAAAATGTCTAATTATGGATATAAAATAAAATTTTTTGTAATTTTTAAATCCCCTTTTATTAATAATGTTTTTTTTTTTGAAATTTTTTTTGATTTGGTGGCAATTTCAAAAAATATATATATATATATACTATACTAAAATATAGTAGGGTACGCAGTCTAAAAAACAAATATACGCATGGAAGATCTACTCTCTTTTTTTTCCTAAAAAATACTCTTGGAGATTATGTAATGCTTACTCTAAAACTATTTGTTTACACAGTAGTGATATTCTTTGTCTCTTTATTCATCTTCGGATTCCTATCTAATGATCCGGGACGTAATCCTGGACGTGAAGAATAAAAAATAAATAAGGTTTGTTTTTCTTGCTCGATTTTTAAATGTTCTTTAGTAGGATTTTAGCTCTTTCACATTTTTAACTATTAAAATAACTTAAAAAAAGGAAATAAAAAGTTATCAATGAAAACGGAAAGAGAGGGATTCGAACCCTCGGTACGAAAAACTCGTACAACGGATTAGCAATCCGACGCTTTAGTCCACTCAGCCATCTCTCCCCAATTGACAAAGGAAAGGACAATTACTA